CCTGATTAATGAACCTAAAAAATCCCTCAAATTGTATCTGACTAAATCCAGGTATTGTGTACATTCCCTCATTTCCATCCCGGAGCATCTTAATCTTAAGTTTCCTTTTTATCGAAAAATCCCATTATTGGCTCGCTCTTCATCGAACCGTATGGATCGATCTAGCAATGATGGAATATATATTCTATTTACTGAATTACATAAAATTTTAGCCAACTCTATATATGTATTTCATACGTATGAACGGAGATGAAACGGATGAATAACGAGAATTTTCGACGCAAATTCGATTCGAATTTGCGAGAGATACAATTAGACTTATGAAGTCTTGTATGGAATATAAAAATTGATCCAATTTCTACCTATTATGATATTACGATCAGATTGGGTACCAAAAAAAGTGGATTCAAGAGTGAATTCGGTCTCTATGAATGAGATAAAGACAAGATAGAATAATATAATCAGGAGCGCTATAGGATTTACTTTTATTTTAACACTTCATGCTCAAAACAAAAAATGATTTGCGGATTCTTTTTTTTGGGGGAGTATAATTTATAGAATATGATTGAAGTGCGTAATAGGAGTGAGTTGTATGTATTTTATTAAGTACATGCCAATATAGTTATCTAGCCCTCTGTATATTCCATCTTTTATCGTAGTTCCACTTAGGGTAACATGGGTTGTGCTATATCATAATTTCTCTTTTCTATTCAATATAGTCAATAAAAAATTAAAGCACGACGATTCTCTATAGAAATATGTAGATAAGATACCTGACTCGGTATCCGTGTCACAATTTCTGTTCTGGGGTTTACATATATACATAATTGTTGTTATAATTTAAATAAAAAAAAAAAAGATTGATTATTGATTAGTAGTAAATCCATTTTTTTTTTTTATTTTTTTTGTCATTACATTAAAGAAAAAAAAATGGAGATACAAATCTTAAAACCGTTCATTAATTCAACGTCAATGGTATAGTTAATGGTTCTAATTTGCCCTGAATTTTTCAGTCAGAAATCCATTTTTCTCTTTTCTATTGAAAAGAGAAGAGAAATTTTTAAGTAGTGTATGTATTGAGATACAATTAATCGAAGAAAATGATCTCCTGGGTCCAATAAAAACCAATAAAAAAAGGAATTCTTTTTTGGTTTGTAAAAGGACAACAAGTATAACGGGATTCAGGATTAAAATTAAATAAAAAAGAAAAAAATGGTTCAGTAATAACCCCTCCCTCAAAAAATAATTAGGAAAAAATTTAAGAATAGATAGAATATAGAATATCTAGGATATTTATATCCATTTTATATTGATTGTTTTGGCGGCATGGCCAAGTGGTAAGGCGGGGGACTGCAAATCCTTTATCCCCAGTTCAAATCCGGGTGTCGCCTGATCAACAAAAAACTCGGGATTTCTTATCCTGCTGATCTAAACCTAACTCGACGAATTCTTGCCCAACAGAAACCGAGGCAAAGCAAAGGACTGGGCCTTGTCGATACTTGAATAATCCGTAGGTTCCATAAAATAAAAGACTGTAAAATTTTTCCTCAAAATATGGATTCTATTTTGTGTGTGGCCTAAACTGGTACCAATAGGCATAAAGCAACCCTTACTTATTAATGATCGGTTCGGTCCATTTATTTGATTTATCAATTGATAAATCAAATAAATATTGAGAGTAAGTTCTGGGATTCAGAACTACGAAAGTAAGAGATTGGAAATCTTGGTATCCAAACCAAAGAGTCCAAAAGGACTCTCCATTTTTGCTTCTAGGATTAAAAAATGGATGATAGGAAAGACTATCAAGTCCTTCTAATTACCTTACCCTACACTACTAAGGTAGTGTCTACTGACTCCGTCTAGAATCAGATTGAATAGGCTGATGGGAAATCAAATTAGGAGTTGTGTAAAGGACTGAATTGAATGAAAAGATACTTTGTATCCAGACTCACGCGAGATTCTGAGTGCTCAACCAATCAATCAATATTGATTGGTTGATTGGCTTTTATAGAGTAAAAGTAAAAAAAAAATGACGGGGGTTAAAAAAAAAGAATGTAATATGAGGCCCCCCGATTCTTTCACATAAAGAGAAACTATAAAGCTTATAGAGAATATAGGTATGTGATAGATAGTTATCTATCTTGATAGTATACTTTTATGTCTTTTTGCTTATGAAAAAAAAAAAGTCAACAAACTGTGGGTCTTACTATTCCTATATGTTCCATTAGGATAGGAGCATTCACTTGATATTGATTGATATTAAAAAAAAAAAATGTATATCATATTTGTGCCTAATGCTTCCTGATTCTACCAGAAATCCCATAATATTAGGAACTTGTTATGATTGGGTTCATTGGATTGCTTCATCAATAGCCTTAAGTCAGAATCTCATTTTGACTCTGCACCATTGATTCCACTATGATTAGTGATCAATAATGGAAAATTCCTTCATTTCATAAGGATAGGGGACATAATTCACATGGATATAGTAAGTCTCGCTTGGGCTGCTTTAATGGTAGTCTTTACATTTTCCCTTTCACTCGTAGTATGGGGAAGAAGTGGACTCTAGGGGTACTCTTAATTGAGTAATCGAATTGTATAAATTGTTTAATTGATAGTTTTGCGAAGTGTTTTAAAATGGAAATGTCTCTTGTTTCAAAATTCTACTGGAATACAGTAAAATATGAATAATAAAATACACTAATGAATAATAACCATTCGATCAAACAATGAATGATTACCATACCATAGTTGTGTTTCGAAACTCAAATCAACCGGATACATTACATATGATTGATAGGATTTTTTTCTAACCGAGTTCTTCCTAGTTCGTCCTAAACTAAATATTCTATTTTTATTTGATTTGATGAATCAGCTTTTACCAGAATTATGGATGTTACAATAAACAATAAGAAACAAGCAATCCTTATTTTTCTTTTTTTTTTATACATTTATTTATACATATATAATATTAATATATGATATGCCCATATTATTCTTCCTCCATTGATTGTTTCGATCGATCCCGGGATACATATTTATATATTATAAAAACCTAGGAATTAGAATAGAACAGTTGACTTTCTATTATTTTGGATTGATAAAAATTCGGCTGTATTGAAGAAAATAAATAGAATTAGAGTGCTGTTTATTTACATTTACATCTAAATAAGATATAGATATCTACATACATATTGTAGATCTATATCAAGCCTATATCTGTATACAACTTTATTTATATAATAATATATAGTATACCTAGATAGTGTGGTAGAAAGGTTTATATTATATAGTTCTTTCTACCATACTATCTCAGATACTGTCAATTCCAGTCCAATCATTTCATTTAAGACTTGGAGTTTGAATCCCTTTCTTTTCTTCAATCATTGATAAGAACTAATAAGTCAAGTTTCAGTCAAATTAATCATTTTGACTGACTGTTTTTACGTAGATGATAAGTAAAAAAGCAGTAGGAACTAGAATGAACAGTGCAGTAGCAATAAATGCGAGAATATTTACTTCCATAATATCATTATTTTTTTTTTTTTGCTTCGCAATAACTCGGGATTTAATCCCATAGAGATGATAAATAAATTTGACTCCTGTAAAGTAAATTAAATGGGATGAATTGCATCCTGATGATACTGAATCAGATCAATGTTATGAATAACAATATCTGATCTATCAAATCGATTCATCGTCGAGAATTGAATAGTATAACATAGGAAGATCTTTTATCCATACCAAAAAAAAACGGGATTCCTAATCCAATAAAGAATCCCATTGAGTTTATCATCCTTTTCCACTCTTTATTTTCTATAAACTGCCCTCGTCTCCTCCTTATACAATTATCTGATAAGATATCATATGACCGGTATTCTATTCTATTGGCCATAGACCCAACCAAACAAACAGTAGAAGTGAAATAGAAAAAATGACGCGTTAAGTTCTAAGCTAAGTTTTTGTAATGATCTAATCTTTTTGGAATACGGAGAAGTATGATAAATATGTGTCCGAGTATAGTCTAAAAGATATAGATATAATATTCTACCAAATTGACTAAAAGGGGAGGGACGTTCTTTGTTTGGTTTTTCTTTTTTTTTTTCTTAGGATCCTCACCCTCGGATTGGGACTGGAACATATCCATCAAAAATTCAGTGTGCAATTAAATTTAGTAATTGAGGTTACACAAAATTAGAGCTACAATAAATAGGGGCGGTTTAATCTGAAAAGTACTCTGTCGAGGTTTAATTATGTTAAGTTAAATTTATTGTGTATCGTACAATAAACGAGTACAATTTATATTTAAATTTTTATTTTATATGTGCTCTCCGGTAAAAATATGAGTACTCTATTCCATTTCATGGAATAAGAGCAATCGAAAAAGCCAGACCAGTATGGTATCTATCAAAATACTGAATATAGTGATACCGCCGATTGCACCAATCTACATATGTTTATCCTTTAGATACTAGTGAGAGAAATGGAGAGATGAATTTATATTTATAAATTCATCGGATCCTAGTTCGGGACTGACGGGGCTCGAACCCGCAGCTTCCGCCTTGACAGGGCGGTGCTCTGACCGATTGAACTACAATCCCAGTGAAGTGTATAGCATACATATTCTTATGGTTTGGTTTCATAAAAACATTATATTCGCTGTGTTGTAACATAGATACGAATGAAATACGTATATTATATCCACATGGATATGGACTCTAGTGAGAGTGACACAGATTACTAGGAATCCTGTGATTTTTTTATTTCCACAAGATTAATAATCAATCTTTCAATGAGAAAAAAAGGACTCTTTTTTTTTTACCCCTTTCCTGATATTTAAGGATCATGAATCTCGATCGTTAGAAAGATCAGAACATATAGGAAAGAAAATAAATAGAAATAGAACAAAAAAAATGGAATCTTTATCCATTTTTCCATATTGGGCATTTCCGCAGGATAAATTGGTTATATCATACTCATGAGCGGTGAATTTTTGGGCC